AATAATTTATGATTATGCGATAAATTAATAAGTTCGCTTTCTTACACCGTATTTTGAACGTGCAGATTTTCGATTTTTAACCCCAATTAAATCAAATTTACCACGGATAATATGGTATTTTACGCCAGGTAAATCTTTTACACGACCCCCCCTAACGAGAACATTGGAGTAACGCTGTAAATTATGTCCCTCCCCGGGTATATATGCTGTTATTGTTCTATTATTTTTTAGTTTAATTCGGGCCACTTTTCTTTTTGCAGAATTAGGTTTTTTTGGCGCGGTAATTCTTACTTGTAAACAAACTCCTTTTTTTTGTGGTGATTTTTTTAAGGCTGGTGACTTTGTTTTTGTCTTTTTTTTCTTTCTTTTAGCTAAGATTAATTGATGAAGTGTGGGCATATTATATAATTAAAAACTATAATGCTTTATTATATTTATCTATGTTATTCTGGTATTAAAATAAATAAATTAAAATAAATATATTAATTAAAATTAAAAAAATTAAGATAAAAACAGAGCTTAAATTTAATAAGTGTTTGGTTAAACCTAAATTAAGATCCCAAATTATATGGCGTATCCCACAAAAAATATGCAGAAACAAAATTAAAAAAATACCCGAGAATATAAACATATTAAATCGTACATTAAAATAAGATTCTAAATATTGAATTGTATAAAAAAAATGGTAAGCACCAAGATTTTCATATACTACAACATAGTTTAGTAGGTAAAATAAATAAAATGCAAAGATTAAGCCACATATTCGATTTAATATAGACAGCCCGGATTGCAGTTCTAAATTATAAATATTTAAATGCGGGGAAACTATTCTGTTTTCGTTTTTCATACAAAAAATTAATGTAAAGAATACAATTTAAATATTTTAAATTGTTAAATTAATATTTTATTAGAATTTTTTAAATTAATTAATATGCTATCAAATCCTATTGAACAGTTTAATATTGTAAGTTTAATCCCTTTTAATTTTATGGGGTTTAGATACAATATATCATTAACAAATTCATCGTTATTCATGATAATCACATGTTTTACTATAGTGCTCGTGACCTGTGGTGTTATTAGTTTTAAAAAAGTATTTCCTAATAATTGGCAGGTTTTTGTTGAATCAATTTACGATTTTTTATTCACTAATATAGTTACAGAAATTAACGGAAAAAAAGGTAGATTATTTTTTCCATTAATTTTTACTCTTTTTTTATTTATAAGTATTGGTAATTTAATAGGAATGGTTCCTTTTTCATTTACATTTACAAGCCATATTGTAATAACATTAGGATTATCCCTATCATTTTTTATTGGTCTAACAATAACTGGAATTTATATGCATGGTTTCCACTTTTTATCACTATTTGTACCAAAAGGAGTACCAATAGTGCTATTACCGTTACTATTTGTTATTGAATTTATAAGCTACGTGTCTCGAGGATTTAGTTTAGCAATTCGACTTTTTGCTAATATGATGGCAGGCCACGCACTTGTAAAGATTTTAGCGGGTTTTGCTTATGTTATGTTAACCGCTAATGGTATTATTCCATTACTTGAATTTATACCTATTTTCATTATAACAGCAATTTATGTTTTAGAAATCGGCGTTGCTATATTACAAGCATATGTTTTTAGTGTGTTAATTTGCATTTATCTAAATGATACTCTGTATTTACACTAAAATTTTTATTATATAAAAAATAACTTGATGGGCTTATAACTCAGTTGGTTAGAGTATACGCCTGATAAGTGTAAAGTCAGTAGTTCAAATCTACTTAAGCCCATATTAAGAACAAGGTTTAGAAGGATATTTTTTTATTTAATTCATAACTGTTTGTAGATAATTTAATACTCTTAATGTAATTTTTAAACCGATATTTTACCGATCAAAAAAATTATTTATATTTTTTTATAATTTAGCATTTAATCTATGTTACTCACACTGGTATTGCTACCTTTATTAAGTACATTCACCGTTTTTTTTATACGTTTTATTGGAAATAAATACGCAGCATTTATTTGTACAATTTTATTGGGGTTAACTTTTTTTTTTTCATTAAAAAGTTTTTATTATATTGCATTAATGCAAAATCCCTGTTATATGCAAACATTGCCATGGTTTTTAAATGAAAATCTAACAATATTCTGGGGGTTCTTATTTGATAGTGTAACTTGTGTAATGCTTATTGTAATAACTTCTATTAGTTTTTTAGTTCACTTATACTCTATTGAATATATGGGTGGTGACCCTCATCTTGGTCGTTTTATGAGTTATTTATCTTTTTTCACATTTTTTATGTTAATTTTAGTTACAGGAGACAATTTAGTTCAAATGTTTGTTGGTTGGGAGGGAGTTGGTTTATGCTCTTATTTACTAATAAATTTTTTTTATAATAGAATCCAAGCTAATAAAGCTGCATTAAAAGCAATGATTATGAATAGAATTGGTGATTTCGGTTTGAGCTTGGGTATAATGCTAATCTTTTTTTTATGTAAAAGCGTTGATTATCATGTTGTTTTTTCAAGCATCCCTTTTTTAATTGAAAATAGTTTATATTTTTTTAATATAAAAGTTAATTTAATTACTTGCATATGCCTATTACTTTTTATTGGTGCCGTAGGTAAATCAGCACAAATGGGGTTGCATACATGGTTACCTGATGCAATGGAAGGTCCTACACCTGTGTCTGCACTTATCCATGCCGCAACTATGGTAACAGCCGGTGTATTTTTAATTATTCGTTGTTCTTTTTTATTTGAATTTTCAGATACAGCGTTGGATATTCTGACAATAGTTGGTGCATTAACAGCTTTTTTTGCAGCAACAACCGGTTTACTTCAAAATGATGCTAAGCGTGTAATTGCGTACTCTACATGTAGTCAATTAGGGTATATGGTTTTTGTTTGTGGTGTATCTGGTTATTCTGCTAGTTTATTTCATTTAGCAAATCATGCTTTTTTTAAGGCTTTATTATTTTTAACAGCTGGGTCTTTAATCCATGGTATGCAGGATGAACAGGATTTTAGAAAAATGGGGGGTTTATCTAAATTATTACCTTACAGTTACTCTATGTTTTTAATTGGTTCTTTATCATTAGCTGGTTTCCCATTTTTAACTGGATTTTATTCAAAAGATATGATATTAGAGTTAACATTCTCTAGTTATCTTTTTAAGGGAACTTTTGCGTATACATTAGGAGTTATATCCGCATTTTTCACGGCATTTTACTCATTTAGATTGATTTATTGGGCTTTTTTAGCAAAACCAAATGGATACCGTTATAGCTATGAACATGCGTCTGAAAGTAAATTTTTCATAGTAGCGCCTCTTGCTATTTTAAGTTTAGCGAGTATTTTTGTGGGCTATATATTTCGTGATATGTTTTTAGGAGTTGGTACCTCATTTTGGAATAATGCTATTTTTGTTTTACCTGAAAATAATCTTATTTTAGAATCAGAATTTATACCAACATTTAATAAACTAACCCCTGTATTTTTCAGTTTACTAGGATCATTTACAGCCTTTATCATTTATAATTTTTTATTAAAAAAAATCTTTACTTTAAATTTTGTATTTATTAAAATTTACACATTTTTAAATAAACGTTGGTATTTTGATAAGATTTATAACGAATTCATTGCCATATATTTAGTTAAAATGGGCTACTCAATTACATTCAAACTAATTGATCGTGGATTATTAGAAATGTTTGGACCCGTTGGAATAATAAATAAGTTTCTAAAATTATCGCGAAACTTAAGTAATATACAATCTGGATTAATATACCATTATTTATTTGTAATGCTAATGGGACTTATTATATTTCTTTCATTAATTATGGGTCAAATTCAAAATTACATATTTATAAGTGCTAATATATTATTAATTTTTGTCGTTTTAGTGTTTAATTTTTTAGTTTAAACTATCTCTCTTTCTTAAAAAATGAATTTAAAATCTTTAATATATAAATTAGTTAGTAATTTTTTTATACCGGTATTTATATTTTCTATTTTTGCAAAAGAAATTTTTGTTTTACAGGAAGAAATTATTGTTTTAATTTGTTTTTTTATTGTGCTGTATTATGCAATACGTGTATTAAATATACCGCAAGAAATTAAATTTAATTTAGAAACACAACGCATCAAAATTATCATAACAGTTTTATATAAATTAATTACTATTATTTATACCAAAAAACAATTAACTCTTCTAGAGAATAATTCTAGTAATTATAATAAAAATTTATATTCTAAAATTCAATTGGAAGATATTTCTTTATATATGTCAAATTCTTTACAATCTCAATTTGTAGAATCATTGATAAATAATGAAGTCCACGTCCAAAATAAATATAATGAACTTGTATTTAAAAAGAAAGAAAAAAATTTAGAACTTATTCAGCAAATAATACACAATATTTATAGCTAAGCTTTTTAATAAAATTTCAACTAACATGCCACAATTAGATTTTACAAATTATTTATCACAAACAACTTGGTTTTTTATTTGTTTTGTAACATTTTATTTAATAAATATTTATTATGTAATACCTTCGTTTAGTTTATCAAAAAAAATTCGTAAAATTAGTCTATTTATTTTATCAGTAGAAACATTTAAAGGAGGTACTTTTTTTCTTGATTATAAAAATAATAATACAAAAATTATAACTAATAATCTATCTCTGCTTAAAACTGCAACAAGTTATTACTTATTAAATTCATACACTAAATAAAAAATATATAGTGTTCAATAAATAGATTTTTTTTGATTTTCATTTTTTTTCCGTCAAATTTTATATATAATAAAAAATTATGTTAGAAAGCGCAAAATTAATCGGTGCAGGTTTAGCAACAATTGCACTAGCAGGAGCTGGAATTGGTATTGGTAATGTTTTTAGCTCATTAATTAATTCAGTTGCAAGAAATCCATCATTAACAAAAGATTTATTTAAATATGCTATTTTAGGTTTTGCTTTAACAGAGGCCATAGCATTATTTGCTTTAATGATTGTTTTTCTAATTTTATTTGCAATGTAATAAATAATTTACGATGTTAAATTTATAAATATTAAATAACAGGCGAGTATAACTTAATTGGTTAGAGTGACAGATTGTGATTTTGTAAGTTAAGAGTTCAATTCTCTTTATTCGCCCTTAATCTATAGATATATCTTGAGGTTATTCTCAATAAAAAAAAATGATAAGTATCAAAAAAAAACCCGTAACGCCATCATTACGTTTTTTTTTACAAACAAAACGTATAAAAAAAACTAAAAATTGCATACCAAAACTATTATTTTCTCCAATATTAGGTATTAAGAAAGGAGGTCGAAATAATTTGGGACGAATTGTAATTAGGCACCGAGGAGGTGGTCATAAAAAAAATTACTATATAACTGATTACAAACGACACTTTAATCAAATTTATCTTGTAAAAGCTTTAAATTATACGCCAAATAAATCTGCTTTTCTAGCTACATTGTACAATTACAATGGATTTATTTCAAATGTTTTAGCAACGTCAAAATTAAAAACAGGTGATATTATCATTAATTCTGATCAATTAACAGAATATAATACTTTTTTACGGGGCGGTAATACATATAATCTTTTGAATATTAGTACTGGAACACTAGTTAATAATGTTGAAGTAAATTTAAAGCATGGTGGCCAGCTTATTAGAGCTGCAGGTACATATGCTCAAATAATGGCCCATAATAAAACTTTAAATTATAAATTTAAAAATTATACAAATAATATTGAAAATGAAAAATATTCGGCAATTCGATTACCGTCTGGTGAGATACGTTTAGTTTCTAGTTATTGTAAAGCAACTATAGGAAGTTTATCAAACCAAGACCATAAATTAAGAAGGATAGGTAAAGCAGGAAGATCACGTTGGTTAAATAAGCGCCCATCTGTGCGGGGTATTGCAATGAATCCTGTAGATCACCCACATGGAGGTCGAACAAATGGGGGTAGACCATCTGTTACACCTTATGGACGTTTTACTAAAGGAAAACCAACAACAAAATTTTCAAATAGAAAGAGAAAATTTATTCTAAAAAAAAAAAAATAATTTCTTAATTTTAAATTATTATATTTATTATGACGCGTTCTAATTGGAAAGGAATTTATTTAAAACCAAATCTTAGCAAAAAGTTTTTAATCAATAAAAATACTCCAGAAAAAAAATTAATAGGTAAGGAATGGTCAAGAAATTCGGTGATAGTAAAAAATTTAGTAAATTTAAAATTAAATTTATACAATGGCAAAAAATTTACCCCTGTGTTGATTTCAGACCAAATGATTGGGCATAAACTTGGTGAATTTTGTTTAACCAAATTACCATGTGCACATAAAAAAAAAAATAATAAAAATAAAAAATGGGTAAAAAAATAAATCCAATATTATTTAGATTAAATACGACAGCTATTGACGAAACAATAGGGTTGAGTTTTAATTCGTTAGAAATTTTTTTTAGCCAGGATTATATAATAAAAAAATATATAAAAGCTATATTAAAAAAAATGAAAATAATTTTTTCTGAAATAAATGTATATAGAAGTCTCTCAAATATTATTATACATTTAAAAATATTTTCATTTAGAAAACCATGGTTTTTTAAAACAAGAATAAAACTTCGCAAAAAAAAAAAAAGAAGAATTAAAAAAAAAATTTCTTTTATATTAAAAAAAATTCAAAAATGGGTTGTTTCATTAACAGGACTAAAAACAAAATTAGTCATATACCGCACTAAAAGTTTAAATTTATACCCGGAAATGATTAGTTTAATGATTCAAAAATCTTTTAAACAAAGAAAAAATTTTAGACTAATTTTTAGGAAAACAATCTTTCATATTCAAAAACGATTTAAGCAAGGTATTGTTGGTGCAAAAATACGTTTATCCGGACGACTAGGTAAATCTCAGATTGCACGAACTGAATGGATCCAAAGCAATAATCCTTTTGGTGGAAAATCTCAATTACCTTTACAAACCATAAATAAAAATATTACATACTCTTATAAAACTATTTATTCAAAACGCGGTACAATCGGTGTAAAAACTTGGTTATTTTTACGAACCGTAAAATATAAAAAAAATCGTTTATATTTAAATAAATAATAAAAAAACCATGTTATTACAACCAAAAAAATTTAAATTTAAAAAATTACAAAAAGGTAGATTTAAAAAAAAAGAATTTGCGGTAACTTCATTAAAGTTTGGCCGTTTTGGAATAAAATCCCTCGAGTACGGTTATATAACAGCTGCACAATTAGAATCAACTCGAATAGCAATTAATCGAATTATTAAAAGATCCGGTAAAATTTGGTTACGTATTTTTCCGAATAAACCAATAACAAAAAAGCCTGCGGAGGTTCGAATGGGTAAAGGTAAAGGTAGTGTTGATCATTGGGTTAGTAGTATTGGAGCAGGAAGAATTGTTTTTGAAATTAGTGGAATTAAACCAACTTTGGCTCGGTCTGCTTTATTATATGCATGTTCTAAATTACCCATAAAAACTTGTCTTATTGGTTTTTAAAAAAAGTAAAAAGCTTATAGTTGAATAGGTTACAACGTTCCGCTCATAACGGAAAGCGTGCAGGTTCAAGTCCTGCTAAGCTTATATTTATTTTATTGTTTATTGAGTAAAAAAACATTTATGATTCAATTTGGTACAAAAATAAAAATTTTAGATAATTCAGGAGTTAAATCAGTAAAATGTATAAAAGTTTTAAAATCTCAACGTTATTCAACTATAGGTGATAAAATTATAATTTCTACAAAAAAAGTTAAACCACAATCTAAAATTAAAAAAGGTGAGGTTTTATCAGCTATTGTTTATAGAGTAAAAAAGAAACGTATAAAATCTAATGGTATTATGATCAAACATAGATCAAACGGTGCATTATTGTTAAATAAAAAAAATGTTTCCGCGAGTAATAGAATTAGAGGATCGGCTTCAAAAGAATTAAAATATATATTTCAAAAAAATTTACCATTAAATTTGAAGTTATACTAAAATAACTGAATTTAACTTTTTTATTTTTCAGTAATTCTAACGAATTATAATATTTATGTTTATTATTCTAATATACTTTTGAATGTAAAAAAAAATAAATATTAAACTTAGATAAAATATATACTTTCATATTAATTATAATAAATTAATTGCGGAATTAACTTAATGGCAGAGTGTTGCCTTGCCAAGGCAGTTGTTATCGGTTCAAGTCCGTTATTCCGCTATTATACCATATATAATAAGTTTTTCTATATTTCTTTAATAAAAATTAATTAATAATATGATCTATATCTATTCAGTAATTAAAACAATTTTAAGTACATTAACAATTATTATACCGCTCTTAATTGCCGTAGCCTATTTAACATTAGCAGAAAGAAAAGTAATGGCAAGTATGCAACAACGAAAAGGACCCAATATTGTTGGTTTTTGGGGATTATTACAACCTTTGGCTGACGGATTAAAACTATTAGTAAAAGAAACAATTTTACCCAACAGCGCAAATACAATAATATTTTTATTTGCCCCAATATTAACTTTTATGCTAAGCTTAATGGGATGGGCTGTAATACCATTTAATTGGGACACCGTATTTTCAAATCTGAACGTAGGGATTTTATATCTATTTGCTATCTCTTCATTGGCAGTTTATGGTATTATTATGTCTGGATGGGCAAGTAATTCTAAATACGCATTTTTGGGTTCTTTAAGATCCGCTGCGCAAATGATTTCATATGAAATAAGTATTGGTTTGATTATTATCTCGATTATTTTATGTGTTGGTAGCTTAAATTTAAACAAAATTATTTTAGCACAACACAATATTTGGTTTATTTTTCCACATTTTCCATTATTTATAATGTTTTTTGTTTCGGCTTTAGCTGAAACAAATCGAGCCCCATTTGATTTGCCAGAGGCAGAAGCGGAATTAGTGGCAGGGTATAACGTTGAATATTCTGCAATGGGTTTTGCATTATTTTTTCTAGGTGAATACGCGAATATTTTATTAATGAGTAGTATGATTACAATACTCTTTTTAGGTGGCTGGTATCCAGTTATTGGAATTTACCCTTTTACACTTATTCCCGGTTATTTTTGGTTTGGTTTAAAAATAGCCTTGATCGCATTTGTATTTATTTGGGTGCGAGCAGCCTATCCTCGTTATAGATATGATCAGCTAATGTATTTAGGTTGGAAAGTATTTTTACCATTTAGTTTAGCGTGGTTGTTTTTTGTGGCTGGTTTTTTACTAGCATTTGATGGACTGCCTGTATTATCGGCTATATAAAAAAAATTATTTATGCATATTTTAGGCGTTTTTTTACCTTTAGAGGATTCAGTTTTTATTGCTTTGCAAAAAATATTTGGTATCGGTTCGAGTCGAGCAAAAAAAATTTGTTGTGCTTTATTAATCACATCATTTTGTAAAGTAAAAAAATTAAATAGAAATCAATCAATATTGCTTTCACAATATATTGAAAATAATTATTATGTGGATATTGATTTACAAAATCAAATAAAAGCCAATTTTAAACATTTAGTAAAAATAAGTAGTTATAGAGGGATACGGCATACGCTAAAATTACCAGTACGTGGGCAAAGAACACACACCAACGCGAAAACTAAAAAATCGATTAAATATATATAATTAATTTCTGGTTTTTAAATGACATTACTAAAAGGTATGGTTTTAATAAAAAAAAAGCAAATTTCACAATTTTTTAATTTAAGTATTAATAGTTATTATTCAACAAGAAAAAAAAAAAAAATAAAAAATAATGTCAAAAGTATCGGTAAACTTTATATTAATATAAAACCCAACAATATTTTTTTTACATTAACCGATAAAAAGAATAAAGTATTATTTTCAATTTCTACAGGTTTAGCCGGCTTTAAAAAAGCACGTAGATCCTCTCTTTATGCAGTTGAAATTACAACAGAATTTTTAATAAAAAAGTTAAAGTATAATAATTTAAACAAAATTTATTTATATATAAAAGGTGTTAATCGTAAAAAACGAAAAACCTGTATAAAATTATTAAAAAGAGCGAAATTTATATTTGTAAAAATTAAAGATATTACCCCTATAGCTCATGGTAGTTGTAGACAAAAAAAATTACGAAGATTATAAAATAAATTATCATGCAGCAACGATTAAAATATCATATTCACTATGTAGTAGATTACGATTTAATCTTAAAGTTAAATATAAAAAATATTTATAAAATTCCAAAAAAAACAAGTATTATTTTACAATCAAATCAAAAAAAATTATTAGTTGACCCTACAATCATGTATCCACTTTATGGTTGTTTTGAATTGTTATCGTTTCAAAGACCAATTTTTTCAATATCTAAAAATGCAGTCTCTTCTTTTCAATTACGAAAAGAACAAGTACTCGGTTGTTTAGTCACACTGAAAAAGTTAAACTTATATTATTTTTTTGATAAATTAATCTTTTTATATTTTCCTAAAATTAAATCATTAGAATTACAGACTGTGAAATTTTTAAAAAAACGATTTGTTTATGCCTTCGGATTAAAATCTGTTATTCCTTTTGAAGATATAGAATATCAATATTTGAAAACAGAATTAAATTTTGGACTAAATGTTTTTATAATGTTTAAAAAAGTGGGTAACCCGAAAAATATACCTCTGTTTTTAAGCGCATTACAATTTCCATTAAAAAAATAATAAAAATTTTATTTATTATTAAACCTGGTTTATTTTTAATTTATGAAAATTAACATATATAAAAACAAAATACGAAAAACTAATATCATAACTTTTGAAATCAAACAAAGAATTCTATTATTCTTATTGAAATCACAAAATATACAAATTAATGACAAATATTGTCTATTAAATAAGTTTTCTAAAATTTTAAAAAAAGCTACGCATACGAAGTATAACTCAGTTTGCTTTGTTACAGGAAGAAGTAGGGGTAACGTATCCGTTTATGGAGTTTCTCGAATTATATTTAAAGAATTAGCTTCAAATGGAAAAATCTCTGGAATTAAACGACATAATTGCTAATTGTAATTAGGCATACTATATATCTCGATATATTAACAATGATTAAATTTGCTAATTTTAATTTGAAAAACAACGTTCTAAACAATTATTTTGTAAATAAAGAAAAAAAGGTTATTATTATCCGATGTAAAGACAACTCTCGTAATAGTGCGATGTCCTTGCAAGGCCACTATAGCTTCTTACCCTTTTCATATAATACTGAAAATAAATTTAAATTTAGTGGGAAAAATATATACAAAAATAAATGTATAAATCTAATAAAAAATTTTGTTATTAATGGTCAACAAGTTTTCCGTACTGTATTAAAATTAAATGGTTTGGGATTTAGAGTATTTAAGTTTTTTATAAAAGATAAAAATATTTTTTTTTTTAAATTTAAATTGGGTTTTAGTCATAAATTATATATTCCAATTCCAAAAGAATTAATTGTTTCGTGTCGAAAAAGAAATAAAATTATACTTATGGGTTCAAATAAACAAAAACTAACAAACTTTGCAAAACGAGTTCAACTTTTAAGGCTGCCAGGAGTTTATTCTAATAAAGGTATTACTTTTTTAAATCAATCACTACGACTTAAGCCTGGTAAAAAAAAAAATTAACACTAATAATAATTATTGACTAATAGAAATTATTGTTTAGATAGCTCAGTTGGTAGAGCAAAAGACTGAAAATTTTTGGGTCAGTGGTTCAATTCCACTTCTAAACATATGTATTAAAAAAGATAGTAAGCGGAATAGTTTAGCGGTTATAACAGTGGAATCATAATTCACATGTCATAGGTTCAAATCCTATTTTCGCTAATTTAAAATTTTTATCTAAATAATAATGAATATAATAAAAAAGAAAAAAAAATCCCTAAGACTTCAAAATAAACTATTTGAATCAAAATACGCAGTTTTTTACAATATAATAGATTTAAATATAAATAAAAAACAATCTAAAAACAATAAATCAACGCAACTGGCCACGGATTTGATAATGAGCGACAATTTTACTCAATTTAATAATTTAAATAAAGAATCTATTAATGGGCTTCGGATAGTCTTAAATAAGAGTAGTGGTCCAAAATATTTATTTGCAGAGGATAATATTTTAAAAAATTATTTTGTTGGTAATATGGAGTTTTTTATATTTTCAGATGAAGTAAAATTTATAGATCATTTATTAAAACATAATTTTGGTTGTAATATAATTGTTAAATATAATAATCGATACATATACCTTACACCTATATACAAAAAATTATTAGAAAATAAAGCACTATTTGAAAATGGTTTAAAAATGGAACTAATCTTCTCAATTAATGGTAATCTATTAAAATGGCTATATTTTTACAATAATATATATATCCAATCTTTGTATAGATTAAAAAATTTGAACTAAATAAAAAAATGAGTTTGGATGGATGTCTGAGTGGTTTAAAGTACTAGTCTTGAAAACTAGCGCATTTATCAATGCCATGGGTTCAAATCCCATTCCATCCTAATATAATAGAATTATTGTTTTTTCTTACTATTTATTGTCTATTTTAAATACGTTAGTGTATTTAAATTAATAAAATCAACCACAATTTGTGTACACATCCGAATTAATTATAGCATCATATTTCTTTTTTATTTTATTTTCATTAGGAGCGATACTAAGTAGTTTTATAGCAGTTACAATACATAGCTCTATTTACTCTGTCTTTTGTTTAATACTTGTGTTTTTTAATGCGGCGGGTCTACTAATTATGTTAGGTGCTGAATTTTTAGCGATGTTATTTTTAGTTGTATATCTTGGTGCTATTGCAATTTTATTTCTTTTCGTTGTAATGATGTTAAATATTAAGGTTAGTCAAATACAAAACTATCGCTTAATCTTAAGTGCTCAAATAGTGTTCATAACTATATTTTTCTCTTTAATTTATACGAATATACCTAATGACTCTTTTACAAATTTTTCGAGTATTTTATCATTTGAAAGTTATGAACAATTAAATTTTTTTTTAACTTACTATAGTAACTTACTTAATAAGTTATATCTTAACGTAAATGATAAGGACGCAATTATAATTACAAATGCACAACAATTTTTTATTCTTTATACACAATATTCATTTTATTTTTTATTATCAGCATTTGTTTTATTAGTTAGTTTAATAGGTGCGATTGTATTAACATTACATAAAAAATTAAATATTAAAAAACAAGATTTAAATAAACAAATAAATAAAGATTTCTTAACCGCAATTAAAACCATTTAAATAAAACAATAAACATGCTTGAATTAAGCGCTCTCTTCGTCTAGAGGTTAGGACATCACCTTTTCACGGTGAGAACGTCAGTTCAAATCTGTCAGAGGGTAATGTAAATAAAGATGATTAGCTCAATCGGCAGAGCGGTTCGTTTACACCGAATAGGTTAGCGGTTCAAATCCGTTATCATCTATAATTATATAATTTACGGGGAAGTAACTCAGTTGGTTAGAGTAGTGGTCTGTCACGCCATTTGTCGCGGGTTCAAATCCCGTCTTTCCCGAAAGAAGAAATAGTAGGGGTGTAGTTTAAATGGAAAAACATTAGTCTCCAAAATTAATAATAAGGGTTCAATTCCTTTCGCCCTTGTATTTAGCTATTATAATATCTATAAATTATGAACTTAGTTTTATTATATAATCAATATTTTGATCTTTTTATTTTTTTTATTATTAGCATAGTATTAGCATGTGTGATTTTTGGTGCGTCGTATTTTATTGCACTTCAAAAAACAGATAGTGAAAAAGTTTCTGCTTATGAATGCGGATTCAACCCATTTGAAGATGCACGAAATACTTTTGATATTCGTTTTTATCTAGTGTCGATTTTATTTATTATTTTTGATTTGGAAGTTGTATTTTTATTTCCATGGGCTTTGACATTACAGCAAACCGCTATTATAGGTTTTTTCTCAATGTTAATTTTTTTAATAATATTAACAATAGGTTTTATTTATGAATGGTTTAAAGGGGCTTTAGAGTGGGAATAATCTGTCACTTTTAAAAAAAATATTATGAAAGACTTACGTACGTTAAATTCTTCTTTTTTTAATAAAAATATAAATTTAATTTCTAATTATAATACTTTAGATGCAAAAAGTAGATTATTAAAATATTATACTTCAAACATTAATTTTGAAGGATGTTTATATTTTCCAAAAGAAACGAGTACAGCTATTAAAAGTATTTGGTTGTCTAATAAAATTAAAAAAATAAATTTAAAAAAATATTTGAATAAACGAGAAATATTCAATATAAAAAAAGTGGTAAATTCCGATATTGAAAAAAAATTATTAAAGTCTAGAGATAAATTGGTAGATAATATTCTATTTTTCGATTTTTTTAATAATAATTATTATAATATGTTTAATATTATTAAAACAGGTGGGTATATAAATAAACCAATTTCTAATCAATATTTTAGATTAAATTATATTAAAAAATAGTTAAATGAAAAAAAAGTATCATGTTGGTCTAAAACAAGCACGAGTTATTCTATCCAATAATAGCTCTATTTTCTTGCCTTTTGTAAACCATAAATTATTTATTAATTTTATTACAATAAATGATTTATATAATAACAGTATTTGGAAAAAAAGAAAGATAAAAAAATAAATTACTAATATAATTAAAAACATCATGAATTATTTTAACATGTTACAATACGGAAAAATTGAATGGTATATACAAAAAATAACAGCATTGTTTTTAATAAGCCCATTACTTATAACAATAAATTACGTGCTTTTGCTATTTTTTTTTTGTTTTTTGCATATAGAGCTCGGTTTTCATTCGATTTTAGAAGATTATTATCAAAACATTATTTTACGTATTTTGGTTAATTTTTTATTTAAATTTATAATTATTTTTCTAGTCGGTGTGCTATACTGCACATTAATTGTAATAATAGTTTAATCAACTATTAATAAAGCTGATTTATAAACAAGACATTCTCAGTAGCTTAATGGTAGAGCGTGCGGCTGTTAACCGCAATGTTATAAGTTCAAATCTTATCTGGGAAGTTGTAAGATATAGAATATGCTTTTTTAATAAAGTTAAGATATAGGCTTTATAAGTTTCAATGGAATCGATTAATTTAAAGTATAATTTTTTTGATATGGTTTTGAACGCGGAATAGTGTAGTTGGCTAACATATTGGGCTCATAATCCAAAGATCATTGGTTCAAGTCCAATTTCCGCACAAAAAATAGAGTGCATATTGAAATAATTCTTAGAATATCATAGTTTACGGTTTGTGTAAAAAAAGAAAACATAATAGTAATTAATATTAAACTTAGTGTTTTGTTTTATAATTAGAATTTTTGAACTATTTAAAGTCAAAACAGAAAAATTGTTATATTTAGTTTTTTTACCTAAAATGTCATATTAAAAAACTTTATTATAATATATTAATAAGATTAATAAAAAGGGGGTCTAGTTTAAACGATAAAAACACTATACAAGTCTATAGAATAATATTGGTTCAATTCCAATGGCCCCTTAAAACCCGATACCCAATTTTTAGTAAAAACACTTATTATCTGTTCTTTACCGACTATTCAAATTTTTTCCATTTATATAAAGAATTTTTATTTAGCATTTTAATATAGAGTAATCCATTGTATTAGATCTAATTTTCATTGCACATTATATATAAGAAATAATTTGTTTTTTTGCATATCTAAATTAAGTTTTCGATTTATTGTGTCTTTTTTTTAGTTTCATATAGTTTTACTAATTATATATAGTTTATTACCAACGAACATTTTGTCAATTCTCTTTAAAAACACTGTTTGTATAAACTACTACATTACGCATAAATTAAAAAATAATTTACTTTGATGTAACGTATATTTCTAATGACAGATATACTTAACACTCTCTTTTATTTTACCATACCAAATATTTAATACCGATAAAAAATAAGTTTAATATTTTTAATTTTTGCACTGTTTATTTCTAAAAAATAAAATAATCAATTTAAACTAAAAAAAATATTATATAATCTAAATACAAATTTTATACTACACTACAAATACATTTTTAATATTAGTAAAAAAGACATGAGTTTGATCCTGGCTCTGAATGAACGCTAGTAGTATGCTTAACACATGCAAGTCGAATGCTTAATAGCATGGCGTACGGGTGAGTAAAATAAGAGGATTTGCCTTTTAGTTTGCGATAAGTATTGATTTCAATATGAATAGTAAATAAATCTTAAATAGATGAAAGATATTGCAAAATATCGTTAAAAGATAAGCTCTTATAAGATTAGATTGTTGGTGGGGTAATGGCTTACCAAGTCTATTATCTTTAGTTGGTCTTTGCGGATGATCAGCCACACCGGGACTGAAACAAGGCCCAGACTTCAATTGAAGGCAGCAGTGAGGAATATTGGACAATGAGCGAAAGCTTGATCCAGCAATACTACGTGAGTGAAATAAGCGATGACTTGTGAAAGTTTATTTGATTGTAAAACTCTTTAACTGGTGAGCATAATGAGAGTAGCCAGTCAAAAAGCCCTGGCCAATTCCGTGCCAGCAGCCGCGGTAATACGGGGGGGGCAAGTGTTATTCATCATGATTGGGCGTAAAGGGCATGTAGGCTGTTTATAAATATAGATTTAAACCTTTTCTATAAGGAAAAGTTATCTTGTTTTTTATAAACTTGAGTTTTTATATAGGATATTAGTATTTTTCAAGGAACGATAAAATGTGTTGATATGAAAAGGAATACCAAATGGTGAAGACATTTATCTGGGTAAAAACTGACGCTGAGGTGCGAAAGCGTGGGGAGCAAATAGGATTAGAGACCCTGGTAGTCCACGCTGTAAACGATGAGTATTCATTTTTGGTTATTAATAAATCAGAGATTTAGCTAACGCGTTAAATACTCCGCCTGAGAAGTACGTTCGCAAGAATGAAATTCAAAGGAATTGACGGGGGCCCACACAAGCGGTGGAGCATGTGGTTTAATTCGATAATACACGAAAAACCTTACCAGTTCTTGAATATTATTATTATAGTTTTAATTGACTATTAATCAAAATTTTACAGGTGCTGCATGGCTGTCGTCAGTCCGTGCCGTGAGGCGTTAGATTAACTTCTTAATTAACGGACGAAACCCTTATTTTTTGTTGCAACATCAAAACTTGGTGGCACTCAAAAAAAACTGCCTTTAAAAAAAAGGAGGAAGGTGAGGATGACGTCAAGTCTTTATGGCCCTTATGAACTGGGCTACACATGTGCTACAATGATTATTACAAAAAGTCGCAATGGAGCCATCCGGAGCTAATCTTAAAAAATAATCTTAGTTCGGATTGTTTTCTGCAACTCGAAAACATGAAGTTGGAATCGCTAGTAATCGCAAATCAGCATGTTGCGGTGAATATGTACCTGGGCCTTGTACACACCGCCCGTCACACGCCGAAAATCTGTTCTTCTTGAAGTGTTTTATTTGTGAGAATAAAAAGCTAAAGAGGGGTGGGTAATTGGGGTGAAGTCGTAACAAGGTAGCCGTAGGGGAACCTGTGGCTGGATAAAAAGTATATTTTAAAATAATTTGGGTTTAAATGTATCTATTGTTATTCAATCAAAGTAGTGTAGTATATAAAATATTTATTATTATAAAAACAACATGAAGAAAATTAAATATAAAATTAAAAAACATTTAAATGCGCTACTTTCAGCGATAAAACTTTTAAGTGTTTTTGTGTTACCTATTTGTGTAGTAGCCAATCTTTTACTAGCTATTGCGAGACCTATCTATAAAAAAATAATTATACCTTATGTAATGCCGCATTTTTTCATTTACGTAAAAAAAAAACCAATTGTTGGAACCGACGCTCAAGCAAGCTTAATCAAAGCAACTTCAGGAATAGACATGTGGCCTATAGGTACTGAGGCTCACTATTATATGTATTTTTCATCATTTTATAAAATCTTTTCTTTAGTATTACTTTATTATATTTTTATAAAACCATTTTTTATATCATACTATTATCAACACAGTTTATTTGGAGCTATGTGTAGGCAATCATTAATACCTAAAAATGCGCTTGTTCATTCTTGGTCGAACGACATTGTCGACTTTCTAAATAAAGAACTACTTTTACGTAAATATAAATCGAAAGAACGCGTATTTATGTATATGGTTTATATAGCGTTTTTTTGTGCCTATTTAATAAAATTAAAATTAGTCCCATATACACCGTTACCGCATAATGGCGTAATTAAATATTTATATGGTGATGTAAATTCTCTATCGTTTTTTTCAAAATATTCTGTATTGGCTTATAATATTTTTTTTATGGCAATTAAATATATAATACTAATCGAATTTTTTTTTCGTGGACACATAAGAGATATTCATGCTGTCGAACGTAAACATGGAAAATTTCATAAAATTTCCAAAATGTCTTTTCCAAAAGAAATTAGACGAATTATTCCTAAACTAAAGCAAGAAATAGAAAAAAATATTCCAGAAGCTTATCTTATATACGGTGTAACTTTACTAGTAATCTTCATAGCATATTGTGACCAAGGTCCAATAGCAGTCGCTATGATACTTGCAATGGCAATATTTTCTAGTCTAACAGATCCAGAAGAAAAAAAGAAAAGAAAAAAAAGTAGTGAAAATGAGGATTTTCCTAATAACTAAATAACTAACCTAATATAGAACTATATTAGGTAAAATTAAATATTTTTTGAATTTTTAAATTAACACAGTATTAGAGTGGAATTCTTGATTATATAATAAAAAAGGGCGTACTATAACGAAAAATAATAATTTTATTTCCCTAGTAGAAAACTTAATAAATTATATACGCGATAAACTGAAACATCTAATTAATCGTAGGAAAAGAAATCAACCGAGACTTCGTAAGTAGTGGCGAGCGAACGCGAAAAAGATTTGACTAAAAAAATATTTTTTAAATGGAGTGAAATCTCCAGCTATAAAGGGTTAAAGCCCCGTAAAAAAAGAATTTTAGTTATTAAGTAAAACAAAACACGAGCAATTTTGTTTGAAGAAAGGGGGACCACCCTCTAAATCTAAGGATTATTATAAAATCGATAGTGTACAAGTACCGTAAGGGAAAGATTAAAGAATTTATGAAAAATTGAAACCTAATACTTATAAGCAGTTGGAGTAAATATAAATTTATGACAACGTACCTTTTGCATAATGGGTCAGCAAGTAAATAAAAATAGCAAGCTTAATTTTGGAGGCGAAATGAAAATGATAATTTTAGATTAAGTTATTTTTATTTGACCCGAAACCAAGTGATCTATCCATGAGCAAGCTGAAGTTACCTTAACACGTAATGAAGGGCTGAACCCACATCTGTGGCAAAAGATGGGGATGACTTGTGGATAGGAGTGAAAGGCTAATCAAACTTGGACATAGCTGGTTTTCCGCGAAATCTATTTAGGTAGAGCGTTTTATATTATTTTTATGGGGTAAAGCACTAAATAAGCTAGGGGGGCCCAAAGCCTTACCAAACTTAATTAAACTCAGAATACATAATTAAATATTTAGAACAGACAGACTTTAGGTGCTAAGGTCTAATGTCGAAAGGGAAACAGCCCAGATTGTAAATTAAGGTCCCAAAATAAAGACTAAGTGAAAAAAGGATGTTCATCAACCAAAACAACCAAAAGGTGGGCCTAGAATCAGCCATCCTTTAATGAAAGCGTAAAAGCTCATTGGTCTTTTTTTAATTATCATTTGATAGTTAGAAAGGTTTTTGAGCACCGAAAATGTAACGGGGCTAAAGTCTTTTACCGAAATTACAAAATATTTTAATATAATCATTATTAATCTATTGGTAGCGGAACGTTGTATAAATTACAAAATGCTATTGTTAGATAGCAGGATAATATTACAAGTGAGAATGCTGACATGAGTAGCGTCAAAATAAAGTATTAAAACTTTATCACCGAAAGCCCAAGGGTTTCTACGAAAGGATTAACCGCGTAAGAGTTATACAGTCCCTAAAAAGAATACAATCGTATAATTTGATGGGGTTAAATTAAATTTTATTTTTAACGAAATAAGTGACGAAATTTAAATTTAAGCTTTTTTAGAATAATGCTTATATTAAATTTTCAGGAAATAACTATTTCATGTTAATACTGTACCCGAAACCGACACAGGTAGGCAAGTAGAATATACTAAGGTGAATGAGAGAATTATGTTGAAGGAACTCGGCAAATTGACTCTGTAACTTCGGAAGAAAGAGTGCCTATAATATTATAGGTAGCATAAAATAGGGGGTAGCGACTGTTTACTAAAAACACAGGACTCTGCAAAATTAAAAAAATGATGTATAGGGTCTGACACCTGCCCGGTGCCAGTAAGTAAAAAGGCGGGGTATTTGCCCCAAATATAAGCTCTGGTAAACGGCGGCCGTAACTATAACGGTCCTAAGGTAGCGAAATTCCTTGGCGGGTAAGTTCCGTCCTGCACGAATGGTGTAACGACTTCCCCACTGTCTCCAACATAAACTCAGCGAAATTGGAATCTCCGTGAAGATACGGAGTATCAACAGCTAGACGGAAAGACCCCATACACCTTTACTGCACTCATCTATTGTTCAAAAATTTTTTATGTGTAGAGCAGGTAGGAGCTTATTATATTTTGACGCAAGTTAACTATTTAAGCAATAATGAAACACTACCCAAAAAATATTTTTGATCTAATATAATTTTTTATAGACAGTTTATGATTGGTAGTTTCACTGGGGCGGTGGCCTCCTAAAAAGTAACGGAGGCGTACGAAGGCAAACTCATATAAGTTAGAAACTTATTGAAGAGCGTAATGGTAAATGTTTGCTTAACTGTGAGGCATACAAGCCAAACAGAAATGATATAATTTATTATATTGTTGGTCATAGTGATCCGGTGATACTTAGTGGAAAGATCATCGCTCAACGGATAAAAGGTACGTTGGGGATAACAGGCTAATGACCCTCTAGAGCTCTTATCGACGGGGTTGTTTGGCACCTCGATGTCGGCTCATCACATCCTGGAGCTGAAAAAGGTTCCAAAGGTTGCCCTGTTCGGGCATTAAAGTGGTACGTGAGCTGGGTTTAGAACGTCGTGAGACAGTTTGGTCCCTATCTACTGTTGATTTTAAGAGAAAATAAAGATTCTGTTCTTAGTACGAGAGGACCAGAATGGATTGACCTATTGTGGATTGGTTGTATAATTGTTTTATGCATAGCCAAGTAGCTACGTCAAGAAAAAATAATTACTGAAAGTATCTAAGTAAGAAATTTTTCTTTTGATTCTCTTAGTTAAGTTAAAGATTATAACATTAATAGGCTTTTTGTGTAAAATAAAGCAATTTATATAGCAGAAAAGTACTAATAAAACGCATAATTTAAAAATAAAAATATTTAATTTATAATAAATGAAAACGATTTTCAATAAAAAATTGTAAATCATGTTGAAACACCCGATCCCATACCGAACTCGATGTGTGAAAATTATTCAAATCTCACAATACTCTAAGTGTTTTATTTAGGGGAAAATGAGAGTAAAATCCTGTTTTGACTCGCTTGGTGTAATTGGTAAACACGGTAGACTTAAAATCTACTCCTACTACAGGGTATCGGTTCAAGTCCGATAGCGGGTATAATTAATAATATTTTATATAATATGAGAAAATATAAAACACATCAGCAGTTTAAACGAGGGAACTTATGGTTAAACAATACTGAATTTTTAGTATTTAAAGAAAAAATCAAATGGAAGTTAAGAAAAAAAAAAAAAAAATTACATCGAAGTCGTAACATTTGGTTTAATCTTAAATTATATGCAAAAAAATTTCTTAAAAGTTATTATCCCAATATGACTGAAATGCAGTTTAAAAAATATATTGGCGAATCAAATATTCAGTATTTAAAAAATATTAAATTAAGAAAAAATTATATTCAGTTATACCATATCCTTGAGAGACGTCTAGACATCGCTTTAGTTCGAACAAATTTAGTAAAAACACCTAATGCAGCACGACAACTAATTAATCATAAAAACGTGTTTGTTGATAATGTACTAGTAACAACGCCGGGGTATTTGCTATCAAATGGGCAAGTTATTTGTATAAAACGAATAAGTACTCAATATTTAAAAATAAAAACTAATATTAAAACCAATAAATATATATTTAAAACTTTTAAATCAATTTTAAAAAAGAAATTATTCTCACCTAATTATAAGAATTTTGTGTTGAATACACCGGTCTACAAAGTAAGATTGCCGAGTTATATTAAAGCGGTGAACCTCACAAATTTAAACTATAAATATTATATTTTTTTATTTAATACTCCACGTTGGGTAGAGATTCCATATCCTACAAAAATGTGGGTTCCTTCAATTTGTCAACGAAAACCTATAAAAAATAGTTTTATAGACAATAAAATAAAATTAAATAAACAAAAATTTAAATTAAATCAATTTTTTAAATTAAAAATAAAAAAACGAAAAAAAGTATATATATTTAAAACAAAATTAAATAATCTTAAATTGAAAATAAAGACACCCTCGATTGTTACAAAGAAAAAATTAAATATTTCGCAATTTAACCCTTTAGATAAAAAAGAATTAAATATGCATTTATATAAAAAAAATTATATTGATTCTTCTCCATTAACATTGAATACTTCATTTAAAAATGACAAAAGTAGAATTATAAAAAAAAAAAATTTTTATAAATTTTTAGATTCATTTAATCCTTTACAAACAACACAAATTAGTCTACTTTCTGATAATACTAAATTAAATAAAACTAGTTTTACTGAGTCTGTAAAAAAAAATCAAAAAATAAAATTATTATTTAAAAAAAAAACAAAAATAAAATCTAAAAAAAAAAGAAAACTAAAACTTAATAAAAAATTAAAAAAAGAAAAAATCAGAGTTTTTAGCAAAAATTTTTTTAATAGTTTAATTTGGTTTTATAAAAGATCGCAAAAAAAGCGCTTATCTTTTAAAAAATAAATTAGGAGGAATGGCTGAGCGGTTAAAAGCGACAGACTGTAAATCTGTTGAGAAATCTACATAGGTTCAAATCCTATTTCCTCCATTTTTATTCTTTGTGTTATAAAACTACTTTAAAAATAAACAATATATCAAGTATACTACAATATTGTTTTATTGTATCAAAACACATAAAAATAATTTTTTTTAAATTATGCTATTTAACAAAGCATTCGCAGAACACGCAACACCATGGCAATTATATTTTCAAGATACAGCAACCCCAATTATGGAAGGTATTGTTAATTTACACAATGACTTAATTTTTTTTTTAATTATTATTGCAATATTTGTATTATGGATGCTAATTAGAACACTAATGATTCATACAAGAGCAAATAATCCTGTAGCCTCAAATGTAACACACGGTACAGCGATTGAAATAGTTTGGACTGTTACCCCAAGTCTTATACTTATGATGGTTGCAATACCGTCTTTTGCGTTATTATATTCTATGGATGAGATGGTTGATCCTGTAATTACATTAAAAATAATTGGTCATCAATGGTACTGGAGTTATGAATACTCAGATTATCTAGCAAATCAAAAATTAAATAAATCAATTAATTACGACAGCTATATGATTCCAGAAGAAGATTTAGAATTAGGCCAACTTAGATTATTAGAGGTAGATAACCGTGTACTACTTCCTGTGAGATCTCATATTCGTGCTGTTGTAACAGCTGCAGATGTATTACATAGCTGGGCAGTACCGTCTTTAGGTGTAAAAATTGATGCTGTTCCTGGTAGATTAAATCAGATTGGTATGTTTATTAAACGCGAAGGTGTATTTTACGGGCAATGTTCAGAAATATGTGGTGTAAATCATGGGTTTATGCCAATTGTAATTGAAGCTGTAAATCTAAAAAATTATATTGATTGGATTAATACAAAAAGTTTAGTTTAATTTTAAATATTAGTCATTACGGGGGTATAGTTTATTTGGTAGAACATATGTTTTGCATGCATAAAAAATCAGTTCAATTCTGGTTACCTCCAAATTAAAAAATTGATTTCCATTATAGGAAAAAATAGGTTGAACTAATCAAAAACTGTAAAAATATAGAGTAAAGCTGCAACAAAACTAATATCTGCGTTAACAACGACAGGTGTGATGGAATTGGTAGACATATTTGATTTAGGATCAAACGACTAAGATCATGCGGGTTCAATTCCTGCCACCTGTAATCTCTTTTTTATAAAAAAAAATTGAAATATTTTCAGTTAAAATATTATATATTAAATATAAATTATGAAAATATATAATAAACCTATATTACGCTATAGATAATTAATAATTATATAGAAACTAAAATACAGTATAATTATTAATAAAATAAATCAAAAACATGACAAAAAGCAATCAGTTAATTAATCAAACAAAACAATTAAAAAATTTTACGTTAAATTTCGGGCCTCAACACCCAGCGGCGCATGGTGTATTACGCTTAGTATTGGAATTAAACGGTGAAATTATTGAAAAAGCTGATCCACATATAGGTTTACTACATCGTGGAACCGAAAAATTAATCGAATATAAAAGCTATAATCAAGCATTACCTTATTTTGATCGATTGGATTACGTTAGTATGATGGCCCAAGAGCATGCATACTCATTAGCTGTTGAAAAATTATTAAAATGTGAAGTCCCTCTTAGAGCAAAATGGATTAGAGTTATTTTTTCCGAAATAACACGTATATTAAATCATTTGTTAGCGCTTACATGTCATGCTATGGATGTTGGAGCGCTTACACCTCTTTTATGGGGCTTTGAGGAGAGAGAGAAATTAATGGAATTTTATGAACGAGTATCAGGTGCCCGAATGCACGCGGCGTATATACGCCCCGGGGGTGTTTCTCAAGATTTTCCAGAGGGACTAACGAACGATATTTATGAGTTTGTAATTCAATTTGAAAATCGTATTAATGAGCTGGAAGAATTGTTGACTGGAAACAGAATTTGGAAACAAAGATTAGTAGATATAGGTGTTGTTGATGCAAAACAAGCAATGGATTGGGGGTTTAGCGGGGTGATGCTTCGTGGCTCCGGTATTGCCTGGGATTTAAGACAAAACGAAACTTACGAGGTTTATGATCAAGTAGATTTTGAAATACCAATAGGCGTTAATGGAGATTGTTATGATAGATATTTAATACGTGTTGAGGAAATGAGACAAAGTTGTTATATTATACAACAATCTTTAAATAAATTAGTTAATGGGCCAATAAAAGTGGATGACAGAAAAATAAGCCCACCTTCTCGTATTGAAATGAAACAATCGATGGAGTCTTTAATTCATCATTTTAAATTATATAGTGAGGGGTATACTGTACCTACCGGTGAAACTTATTCGTTTGTTGAAGCACCTAAAGGGGAATTTGGTGTTTATCTAGTATCAAATTCAACGAATAAACCATACCGTTGTAAAATAAAAGCACCAGGTTTTGCGCATTTACAAGGTTTAAACGAAATGTCAAAAAACCATATGTTAGCTGACGTTGTTACAATAATAGGAACACAAGATATTGTTTTTGGTGAGGTTGATAGATAATAAATATTAGTATCGATAATCGATACTAGTATTTACCCCACAAAATAGGAGAGAACGGGATTTGAACCCGTGGAATTGGTATTCTTTCGCTTAGCAAGCGAACGCTTTAAACCGCTCAGCCACCTCTCCATTATAAAGAAACAACTTTATTTTAAATTATTAACCATGTAATAAATTTATTTTATTTATATTGATCGTACCCTTTACTCTATAGTATACAACTAGCAACGCAAGTCCTATTGCCGATTCCGCTGCCGCTACTGTTAAAATCAATAATGCACAAATTTGTCCAATAATATCATCTATATAAACAGAAAATATTACAAACTGTAAATTAATAGCAAGAAGCATTAATTCAATACTGATTAAAAGAATAATAATATTTTTTCTATTTAATAATAATCCACCGATAGAAATCGAGAAAATATATAATGCGGTAAATAAAAAATGTGATTGTTCAATAATCATAAAATTTAATAAGTTTTTTTTTAAAAACTTCAACTACTATAATTAAGAATTAATGTTATCAGGTTTGTGGATATTCTGATAAACAATAATATTTTCTAAAATACCCTGAATTGGTAAGTATATAAGAAAAAAAGAAAAATAAACGATTGTCGCAAATTGACCGATTTGTACATAAGGAAATTCAACAACGTTTCCACCGATCCATCCTAAAATTAAACAATTAACTAACAATATCCAAAAAGCTTTTCTATAAGATCTTCTAAAAACTGCACTACGCAATTTTCCTGGATATAAATATGGTAAAAGAAATAATACAATAATAGCCGCAAACATTGCGATCACACCACCTAATTTATCAGGTATTGAGCGTAAAATCGCATAAAATGGTAAAAAATACCATTCTGGAACAATATGTGCTGGTGTAACCATTGGATTTGCTTCAATATAATTATCAGCATGTCCTAACAAATTCGGAGCAAAATATACAAAAATAGAAAAAAAAAGCCCAAAAGCTACCCATCCAACTAAGTCTTTTAAATAAAAGTATGGATAAAAGCTAATTTTATTAATACCAACCATAATACCCAGTGGATTATTAGAGCCATTTTGATGTAATGCGATCATATGTAAAAAAGCTAAAGCCGCTATAGCAAATGGTAGTAAATAATGCAAACTAAAAAAACGATTTAATGTGGCATTATCCACTGAAAATCCGCCCCATAACCAATAAACAATACTATCCCCAACTAATGGGATTGCTGAAAATAAATTTGTAATTACAGTAGCACCCCAAAAACTCATTTGACCCCAAGGTAATACATAACCCATAAAAGCTGTTGCCATCATTAATAAAAAAATAGCAACACCTACAAGCCATAATTGAGCTCTAGGTGCTGTAAATGAGCCATAATATAGCCCACGAAGCATATGGATATACACTACAATAAAAAACATAGAAGCACCATTTGCATGAATATAACGTAAAAGCCATCCACCAACAACATCACGCATTATGTGTTCAACACTGATAAAAGCAAGATCTACGTGAGGTGTATAATGCATTGCTAATAAAATACCTGTTATTATTTGAATACCTAAGCAAATTGCGGCAATAGATCCAAACCCCCAGAAATAAGTTAAGTTGGTCGGAGTAGGATAATCTATTAAATGCTGTTTAAAAATTGAAAAGATAGGGTAGTTAATAACTCTTAACGCTGAAATAGAATTTTGTTTATGAATATTTATATTTTTCGATGAGCTAAAATTTCGAGTGGTTTTAAGATTATGATAATTCATTTTTTAGATTTTATTATTATAATATTTTTTTTAGTATTATATTGTGTATGGGTAATGGGATTTGAACCCATAAAAATTGCTTGGAAGGCAATCAATTTACCGTTAATTTATACCCATTTTATATTTTCTAATTACAAAAACTTATTTATTGTTATCTCTTTTTACTTTTAATGGAATAATAGGTAATTCTTCATATAAATGTGTTTTTACAGGACTGCTTAAAACCCATTCTATATTGTGACTTTGATTTTGAGTGCTTTTTTTTTCATCAAATACCCAAGGATTATTAGGGCATGGTTCACCAGCTGTTAAAGTTTTATAAACAACATAAAAAAAGAACAATGAGCTGATTAGACTAATATACGAACCGTAACTAGAAACAGCATTCCATCCAGAGAACGCATCCGGATAGTCAGGAATTCTACGCGGCATACCGGCTAAACCTAAAAAATGCATCGGGAAAAATGTTATATTTACCCCAATAAAAGTTGTGTAAAAATGAATTTTTCCTAATAACTCAGGATATTGAAAACCGCTTATTTTACCAATCCAGTAGTAAAAACCTGCAAAAACTCCGAACACAGCACCCATCGATAAAACATAATGAAAATGACCGACAACGTAATATGTGTCATGGGCTGCAATATCTAATCCTGAATTTGACAGCACGATCCCACTTAAACCACCAAAACTAAATAAACCAATAAATCCAACTGCAAATAACATTGGAGTTTGTAACACAATTGAACCACCCCACATTGTAGCGATCCAACTAAATATTTTGATACCTGTTGGCACAGCTATAATCATTGTAGCCGCAGTAAAATACGCTCGAGTATCCACGTCTAAACCAACTGTATACATATGGTGAGCCCAAACTATAAAACCAAGAATACCGATAGACATCATCGCATATACCATACCTAAATAGCCGAAAACTGGTTTATTTGAAAATGTAGAGATAACATGGCTAACGATTCCAAACGCAGGCACAATTAATATATAAACTTCGGGATGACCAAAAAACCAAAATAAATGTTGATATAGAATAGGATCTCCACCACCAGCTGGATCGTAAAATGTTGTATTGAAATTACGGTCAGTAATTAGCATTGTTAATGCTCCTGCTAATACTGGTAAAGAGAATAAAAGTAGAAACGCTGTTATAAAAATAGCCCAAACGAATAAAGGAAGTTGATGCATTTTTAAACCAGAGGCTCTCATATTTAAAATGGTTGAAATAAAATTAATAACACCCATAATACTACCTGCACCAGATAAATGTAAACTAAAAATTGCTAAATCTACTGAAGCACCCGCATGGCCTTGAATTGCGGATAACGGCGGATAAACAGTCCAACCGGTACCGGCGCCTGTTTCAACCAATGCAGAGGCTAATAATAAAAGTAATGAGGGAGGGAGAACCCAAAAACTGATATTGTTTAATCTCGGAAATGCCATATCGGGGGCCCCTATCATTATTGGCACAAACCAATTACCGAAACCACCTATTAGAACGGGCATTACTAAAAAGAATACCATAACAAAGGCGTGGGCGGTTACAATTACATTATATAATTGATGATTTCCGGCTAAAATTTGATTACCGGGGTGCGCTAATTCTAAACGAATTAAAAAAGAAAAGCTTGTTCCTAAAAGACCAGCAAAAGCTCCAAATATTAAATATAAAGTTCCAATATCTTTATGATTTGTTGAAAACAACCAACGATCGATGAAATGTCCCATACTTTTTATAGATTATTATATAGTAGCGGATTAAATTATGCTACTATACACTAAAATTTTTTATAAAATCCGTAATTTCCAGCATTCTAAAGGAGTTGAACCTTTAATCAATAGTTTCGAAAACTACCGCTCTATCCATTAAGCTAAGAACGCTATAACTATAATTATCATTAAATCAGGGTGGAAGGATTTGAACCTACGACCTTCTGTACCCAAAACAGATACGCTAACCGAGCTACGCTACACCCCGATAAATATTAATAGATTAAAATAAAATGTTTTATTTATATTTAAGAATTTTGGTTTTGGTGTAAATCCAATTAATATAAACCTATTAAATTATGTTGCGTATTTTTATAATATGAATTTAACACGATTCAGAAATATACGATCCTGAAATTTTTATGTTTTTGTTTAATAATAATATTATTAACATTATTCTAATTTTTTTAGACAAGTGTATCTTGTTAACAATTATTATTTTAAATTAGTTTACGTTTGTTAATAAATAACTTACAGAGGTATGAAGTGTAGAAAAAAATAAATTAGGATAAATACCTATCCATAAAGTTCCCAATGACAGTAAAACTGCCAGAACAAATTCTCTTTTATTCATATCATTACTATAAACAATATAATCGATTTTTATAATACCAAAAACTATACGATTACATAGCCATAAAGCATACGCAGCACCAAGAATAATACCAAGAGTTGCAATAATTGCAACGGAATTATTACTGCTATACACACCTAATAAACTTAAAAACTCTCCTATAAAACTACTGGTTCCTGGTAAACTAATATTTGCCATAGTAAAAAATACGAAAAATAATGCAAATAACGGCATAGTATGCACCAACCCACTATAGTAATATAATAATCTTGTATGATAACGATCATAAAGAACACCTACAAGAAAGAATAAAGCTGGACTTACAAGACCATGACTTATCATTAACAATATAGAACCTTCCAACGACTGCATATTTAAAGCAAATAAACCTAGAGTGACAAAACTCATATGAGCTACAGATGAATAAGCGATTATTTTTTTTAAATCAATTTGTCGCAAAGTAGTCAACGAACCATAAATAATACCAATTAAACTAATAGTATAAATAAGCGGTGTGAAATAGATGCTTGCCATTGAGAATAGCGGAATAGAGAAGCGTAAAAATCCATATGTTCCTAGCTTCAACAGCACTCCGGCCAACATTAATGAACCAGCTGTTGGAGATTCAACATGGGCTTCAGGTAACCAAATATGGAACGGAATCATGGGTACTTTTACCGCAAATGATGAAAAAAATGCTAACCAAAGCAATATTTGTTCAAGCTCGGTAAATTTAATTTGATATAATATTGTTAAATCCGTAGTACCTACTTTGAAATAAATCCAGATAATACTTAAAAGCATTAGAACAGATCCGACTAGAGTATACAAAAAAAAATAATAACCTGCGCGTATTTTTCTTTCTCTAGAACCCCATACACCTATTATTAAAAACATTGGGATTAATACACCTTCAAAAAATATATAAAATAAAAATATATCAAATGATGAAAAAACTAATATTAATAATGCTTCTAAAATTAGAAAACAGATAAAATATTCTTTTATCTGCTTTTTAATACCGGCCAAACTTGCCATTAAACAAATAGGGATTATTGTTGTGCTTAAAACGATAAAAAATAATGATAATCCATCGATTCCCAATTTTGGATGAAAATTAGCAATAGGGATCCAGTCCAATTGTATTACATATTGGGGATAGATCACTAAATTATCAAAATAAATCCATAAAATGATTGATAAAAATAAAGTAATTAAGCTATTTATTAAACCCACTATTTTAATTGTTCGTGTATTTTTAAGAAAACAAATAACAAAAACACCACATAATGGCATTAATATAGTATACTTGAAAATATAATCCATTTAAATTTTTTTTACTGTATGTTAGTACTTCTAAAATATAAATATTATTTTGTAATACAAAATATTTTATTATTATTAAAATATTTGAAAACGCAAAAATAGTATTAATTTTTCATGCTTGAAAAGATTTGAACTCTCAACCCCCAAATCCGTAGTTTGGTGCTCTATCCTGTTAAGCTACAAGCATGCATTTTTTTTGATGTTAAAAAAGTTTTTATTTAGGAACATATAGATTTTATAAAATTAAAAATAATATAATAATATACACATTATATCTATTAATGGGATAAAAGGATTCGAACCTTTGAATAACGGATTCAAAACCCGTAGCCTTACCGCTTGGCTATATCCCAATTTTTTGTAGCCAAACGAGCACGAAATATATATATAGATTTCACTAAACTTGAATAAACGAATATAAAAGTTTATAAAAAAATAAAGGATTTGCGGCTAAATAACATAAATGGTAATGTATAAAATTGCAAATTTTAGAATAAAGGTTCAATTCCTTTTTTAGCCTAAATTTAATTATAGTATGCTTTACGTTTATCCAATAGATTTAATAAAATTAATTGAGAAGAAACTAAAAAATTTTAATAAATTATAAATATTGCTTAAATTCTTATTTAATATGAAAACTCTCAGTTAAAAAAGTATTTAATATATTAAATACTTTTTTAACTGAAAAAATCGATATTAACTTGTTGAGAATTGAGGCATGTTATTTAATTGTGGGGCGATTGCCCCACATATAAAACAATTTCTTTACAATAATACTTCAGTCGCATTTAAGCGATAATATACAAATTATTTAACACAAATAAAATTAGTTACTTCTAATTCAGGACTAGGAATACCACCCCAGCAATATGTACTAATATATAAGAATAACCAAACAACATCGACAAAATGCCAGTACCACGCAGCAGCCTCGAAACCAATATGACTTCGTACTGTGAAATGATTATTAACTAATCGATAAAAGCAAACCATTAAAAATAAGCTTCCTATAATCACATGCAATCCGTGGAAACCTGTTGCTAAATAAAATGTTGATCCATATACACCATCTGAAATAGAAAAAGGAGCGCTTACGTATTCATAACCTTGTATAGTAGTAAATAGCGCAGCTAAAAATAAAGTAATAAATAAAGATATAGTTGCGTCCTTTTTATTTGAAGATAGTATCGCATAATGGCACCAAGTTAAAGTAGCACCAGATAATAAAAGTATTAAAGTATTTAATAATGGAATACGAGATGAATCAAAAACCAACTCTTTCATATTTTCTGGCGGCCACACTGATCCAATTTCGATAACCGGACTTAAACTTGAATGAAAAAATGCCCAAAAAAATGAAAAGAAAAACATTACTTCCGAAATAATAAATATCAACATTCCATAACGTAATCCTGTTTTTACTGCTTTAGTATGATTTCCTTCATATGTTGATTCACGTACTACATCTCTCCACCATAAACCCATACTAGTTAATAATAAACTGATACCTAATAAGAAAAAAAAACCACCTTTTGCAAAACTATGCATATATAAAACCCCACCTATAATCATAATAAAAGCTGAAAACGCTGTTGATATTGGCCAAGGACTTGGATTTACTAAATGATATGTATGACGATGCATTTTAATTTGTTTTTTTTTAATTAAGAAAAATTAAATTTATATAACTGTAATTTTAATTGTTATTTTTGTTTTATTGAAATTTCCCAAGGACTTGAAAAATTAAAATTTCTAAATTCTTGTGTAATATCTACAGGTTCCGCAACAACTTGCTTTATTGTTCCATCATAACGAACCTCTAAATAGCCGGTAAGCGGAAAATCTTTTTTTAATGGATGCCCCTCAAAACCGTAATCAGTTAAGATTCTTCTGAGATCCGGATGATTCATAAAGAATATCCCAAATAAATCCCAAATTTCACGTTCATACCAGTTTGCTGAAGAATGTAGTGTTGATATTGATTCAGTTGATTGATTTTCATTCAATAAAACTTTTATTCGTATTCTTGTTGCATAGGTTATGCTAAGTAATTGATAAACAACTTCAAAACGTTCTTCGCGATCTATAAAATCTACTGCTGTAATATCACATAACACCTTATACTGCGCGTAAGTATGGTTTTTTAAAAATAATATAACATTTTTTAAATCCTGATTATTTATAATTAAAATTAATTCATTATGAATGATTGATACATCTTTTATAAAATTTGGGATTAGTGCTGTTATCAATATTGCAAAATCTTTTATTGTTTTGTTGTTAGTCATACAAAAATTAAAAAATAAATAAAGTTTTTTATAAAATGATTATTCGTTGACGTAATTAATTTGAGAAATTTAAATATTCTTTAATTAATTTAATACATTTTGTCATTATTTTAGAAGCACGGGTAATAGAATCCACTGTATAAAATTTATAAATAGAATAATGTATTGGTTTTCTATAAATTTTAAAGTTCTGTTGAAGTGGTAATTCGCTATTATTTTCTAATATTTGATTCGCTTCAGCGTAAAATCTATAGTTTTTTAAAATGTTTATTTTATTTTTTATCTCATTTAAATCTATAGTAAACATAGTAGTATTTAAATATTGAGATAGCGCAATAATAATTTTCCAATCTTCATGAGAATTTGAATAGACTGGAGTAATAACTCTTTTGGTTTGACTAATAACACCCTCTAAATTAAGATAGGTGGCGGTTTTCTCTAGATAAGTATGAGTTGGTAAAACTATATTTGAGTAAAATGCACCAACGTCAACATGATGCCCTTGATAAATAATAAATTGATTTGTATTATTTTTTTTTAAATAATTTAATGTGGATACCTCATCTGTTAACAATAAATAAATTAGATTCGAATTGTTTAAAGAAGCTCTATCTAATTGATTAAATCCTATTTCAAATAATCCCGCATGACTTGCTGCATTAATAATTGTTTTTATTTTTATTGTGGAATTATTTGTTTTTAAAAGGTTAAGCTTATAATTAAACCAAACTAAAAAATTATTTAAAGAAGAAAAGTCAGCGCGTTGATAATAACTCGATCCGACAAGAATTAAAGCATTTTTTGATTTGATGATTTTTTTACATAACTTATGTTTACCTTCCAGGATATTTAGTAAAATTGATAGAGACATACCTATTTGTAAAGTCGGATAGGATAACATATTTTTTGACCCAATCAATGCTATTTCCAAATTAGAATTATAATAAAGACGGCGCAATTTGATATTCAAATATGGTATTTCTTGTCTTAAGTTTAACCCTATTAATAAACAAAAATCAACACTTTCATTTAACATTTTTGAGTCTACTAAATAATTAGTTTTTAAATCATTATTTATTTTGATATTTTCCGAATTAAAACAATTATTCGATCCTAATAAATTTATTAATTTCTTTAAGGCTAAAGAAGATTCTATATCTGCTAATCTTCCTGCAACTCCAACCATTCCTTGATTAAATTGACCTATTTGTTTTTTTATTATTTCAAAAGCGTTTTGCCAATTTAATTCAGAAAATGTATTTTTATCTCTTACAAGTGGTGTTGAAACACGTTGAGTTTTTATACCATCATAAGCGAATCTGGCTCTATCTGAAATAAATCCATGATCCACAAATTTCTGATTTTTTACTTTATTTAAATTTGGTAAAATACGCATTATAAGGTTACCTTTTGTATCAGCACGAATAGATGAACACGCCGAATCTAAAATATCAATTGTTTCTGTACTGGATAATTCCCAGGATCTTGCTAAAAAAGCATAAGGTTTTGATGTTAATGCACCCATATTGTATAAAAAAGGATAATTAAAATAAATACTTATTCATTTAGTTATAAAAACTGAATTGTATATCTATTTAATTTTAGTTTTATTTGAAAAAAGAATTAAATTGAAATTTTATGATACTTTATCATAATAGAAGAATTTAAATTAATCAAATTTTTCCTTGAATTTAAGTATAAATTAATTTTTAATAAGATCAAAAGTATCAATAAAATGTAATAAAACATTTGGCGATAAGAAAAAAAAGATTAATAGAATGATTATCATACCCAACATTAACGAGTTTTCTCTACTCGGTGCTACTATAAATAAAAATTGAGTAATTTTTTCAAAATACATCGTTTTAATAACACGAAGATAATAAAAACATGATATCGAGCTAGTTATTACACCAAAAATAGCAAGCCAATATTTTTCTTGTGCAATCGCTGCTAAAAAAATATGTAATTTTGCAAAAAAACCGGCTAACGGTGGTATACCGGCCATGGAAAATAAAATAACTGTTAAGCTAAATGCTAACATAGAATTAATTATGTTTAATGATTTTATATCTGCTAAATATTTTAGTAATCCAGTCCCGCGTTGTTTTCGTAATGATAAAACTATTAAAAAAAATCCAACAGATGTTAATAAATAAATTAAAATATAAAATGTTGCAGCATAAGTACCCTCATATCCAAATGTGATTAAATAGAAACCAATTAATATATAACCTATATTCGCTATAGTACTATAAGCAGCAAGTCTTTTTAATTTTTTTTGGTACAATGCGCCAAATGACCCAATTAGTAAAGATAGAACTGATGAATATAGTAAAATATTATTATTCATATCCAAATTAAATAAAATAGGAAAAAACGGAATTATTATTAATTTTATTAAAAAAAACAAGCTCCCAATTTTAGAAGCTGTAGATAAATATGTGGTTACTGGTGTAGGTGAACCCTCATAAACATCGGGGGCCCAGATATGAAAAGGTGCCGCATTAATTTTGAATAAAAATCCTATAGTTATTAAAATATTGGCAAATAAAAAAATACCGACATCGTAACTATTGTAGATTAAACTATTGTTTTCAAAATCAAAAAAGTAAATTGATAGAATAATATTAATTTTATCAAAATGTATGGTTCCGGTTGCGCCATATACTAATGAAATACCAAATAAAAGAATTCCTGATGAGAAAGCGCTTAAGATAAGATATTTAATACTTGCTTCTAAACTTTTTTCAGAAGATCGTTTTATAGCAATTAATGCGTAAATTGATAGTGTTTGTAATTCTAATGCTAAATAAGAGGCTAATAAATTAAAAGAATTTAATAGCAGAATCGCTCCTATTGTTGCAAATCCGATTAATATGGCAAATTCGTATTGATTTATTTTTTCGTTTTTTACATAGTTTAAAGAGGCGATTAGCACTATGTTAGAAACTATTACTAAAAATATCTTGGCGAATGTAGAATAGGAATTAAGTTGTAAAGCTTTATCAAATAAAAAAATATTGTTTAACAATATACCGTTATAAAGTAACAGTATATAAATACTAAATACTAGTGAAAATAACCACAATGTATTCTTTACTAGTACAGGTCGATCTATGGTACTTTTTAATGTTGGTTGATGCCAAAAAATACCGAATACAAGGAGGGTTATAACGCAAAATAAAAAATAAATTTCGGGGGTAAAATAAATGAAATCATTATATGGTAACATATTTAAATTGAACGAGTTTTTGTTTATAGAATAAATATATTTTTACTCTTATAAACTGTTTTTTAAATAATAAAGTGTATTTAAATTTAATAAACTATACATATTTATATATTTCAAACAACAATTTTGTAGTTAATTTTGACATAATATTAAATTTAGAATTATATAATAAAATTTATTATAAAAATCTTGTTTTCCATTAATTTCAGATTAACAAAAATAATATAAATCAGATCAAAATAAAACAATTCCAGAATAGAAATTTTTTATATTAAATTAAAAAAATGTAAAATTTTCAAATAATAATTTAGCTCTAGAATTTTACTTATGTTTCACATAAACTAAATAAGGATAAAGATCTAATTACTTTTTCTCAGTTTTTAAAATATGCTTAATATAGCCAAATACGTTAATATCTTGAGTAAAATATTCTATATAGATAGAAATCGGAAAAAGTTTATCTAAATTTGAACGTTCTATAGTTTTAAAACAAAAATGAATTAAGCTTTTAAACTCATTGAAATCTACAGGATGAATAAAGCTATATTCTATTATAATGCTCGTAAACTTTTTATTAGGATCGTCTTTTTTATGCCCAATTAACATATCGAGATCTTGTTTATAAGTGAATAAAATATTTTTTTTTACTAAAATTTTTCCATAATTTTTTTGTATATTTTTACTTAGGAAGTCGTAGATGTCAGCTATGTTTGAGTCGGTTAGAAAATGAGGAACAAAGGCTAAAATTACATATGTGTGTACAGCTGGTTTTCTTTTTCGTTTATATAGATATATTGGAATTAAAATAATACCAATACCCAGTATTATCTCGATAATTAGATATGTCTCTAAAAATGTATTATTTTTGAGCATGAAATATTTTTCTATTGCAACTGACAAAATTCCGGATGCAAAAATACGTAATACAAAATAATTAATATTCGCTCTAATGTTATTTTTGAATGATCTTGTTTCAATAACTAATGTATAAATGACTAAGGTTTGTAATTCCAATGCTAAATAGGTGACTAATAAATTAGAAGAATTGACTATAAAAATTGCGCCTATTGTTGCAAATCCGATTAATATGGCAAATTCATATTGCTTGAGTTTTTTGTTTTTTATAGAGTTTAAAGAACTAAGTAATATTATATTTGAAATTGTAAATAAAAATGTTTTGGTAAATGTAGAATATGACTTAAAGTATATATATATATCAAATAAAAAAGCATTATTATGTTGTATAAGGCTATAATGTAAAAGTATAGAAATAGCAAAGCCCAGCGAAACTGATTCTACTGAACTCTTAACTAGTATTGATTGATTTAGGGTATTTTTTATTCTTGGTTGATGCCAAAAAATACCAAACACAAGGAGAATTATAACACAAAATAAAAAATAAAATTGTGGGGCAAATAATAGGTGATTAGTATCAAGTCTCATATTTAAAGTTAGATCAAAAAATTGTTTAGTTATAACAATAAGCCGTTGGTCTAAATAACCCCTAGCCGGACTTGAACCGGCATGCTAATAGCAAAAAATTTTGAGTTTTTCGTGTCTACCAGTTTCACCATAGAGGTTATAAATATAGAGGAAAAATTTGAGTGGTATAATTAGACTTGATTTTAAACATATTTTAATAAAATACTTATTTTATCTAACTTTTTGTCTTAAAAGTGCTGGTTCAAGTAATTTTTTAATGGGTGTATTGGGATTTGAACCCAAGACCACTTGATTAAAAGTCAAATGCTCTACCAACTGAGCTATACACCCGCTTATTTATTTTATAATAAACCCGGAGATTCTACGCTTGAATATTTTATATAAAAAATTAGACCCGCGGGGCATTTTAGAAAGATATTTTTAAATAAATTTGCTATGTATTTTTTGTTCGAAATTGGTATATTGATTGTATATTTAAATTTTTCTATTTTATAATGTTCCATTGAATTTTTATTAACGTGGGGCGATCGCAAAGTTGTTATTATATGACACTTTTTCGGCAAAGGATACGCTTTAAACGGTATTTTTTTTAATTTTAAACAAAACGTTAAGTTATTTATAAAAATATTTAATAGTTTAAAATGATAAGAAAATAAATAAATTTTCAACATACTGGATTTTTAAAATATAATTGGTTTTATTTTCATTACCAACGATAATGTAAAAAGGCTCGATTTGCTTCGACCAATTTACATAATTTTTCCTTTTTTTTCAAACACTCGCTTTTAAGCAAAAAAACATTGCAAATCTCATTATATATACCGTGTTCGACATTTATATTTTTTCCGGTAGAATTGATTAACCATTTTAATGCAATTTTTATTTGTCGCTTTGGTTTTATTATTTGCGGTATTTGATAGATTTTACCACTTTTACGTCGATTCACTACTTCAATAGTTGGCTTTATTTTATTAATAACTGTCCATAAGATTTTTATTGGATTTACTTTATATTTTTTTTGTAATAAAATTAATAAATTATAAAATATGATTTCATTTGATGACTTTTTCCCGTTTTTAGTGAGACCTGAAACGATTTTATAGACCAAAAATTTTGAATTATTCAT